TTCTCGATGCAGCGGGAACGCTCACTCGCACCAACGGATACTGTCACAGCTAATTGAAGTGCTAGTCCAGCAACTGCAGTTGTCTTTCTGTTTGCAATTGAATCACTAAAGTTGGAGGGTGCTATTGACTCAGCCGTAGATGGGATTCATACTAAGGCAAGCTCTTGAAATTAAACCCAAACAATGGGGAAGGGATAAGAGGGAAGACACTCATCTGCAGATTGGAGACCAAGGGTCTTTCCAGGAGGCTCGGGTGAGAGGGGTGTGATGAATAGAGATTTCCCACCAGCAGCTTCTCCTATCACTTTACTTCTGCAGGCGCTGGATCTTAAGGGAAATGCCCGGATCCATATTATATAAGATAAGGATTTCGGGTAGTGAGAGAACCGAGCTGGGCCGAGCAAGTCCTCACTCGAAGAAGCAGACTGGCCGGCTTAAAGGCAAGTTGAAGTCGAAAAGCCTTAGATGACTCTTTCGAGAAGGACTTCCCGGATTCGGAAGTAGCAGTCCCTCTATTCCAGTTGCAAAGAAAGGAGTAGCCTTTTGTTTTGAAAGGCAGGCTTGCTATACTAGATTGCTTGCGTCTATGATCGAACTTGAAACTAGCCCGAGAGGTAGAGCACAGCGTAAGGGAGAGAGTGAGGGTGGGTGGAACCTGTAATGTACCAACGAGGAAAATTGGAAACAGTACCTAAACCTCTCCTCAGATCGTGAGGGAAGTTCCGCTCCCGAACCATCCAGCGGCCAACAAAGCCCTGCTTTCCCCCACCGATGGACCTGCCAGCTTCACAGCAAGCTCCTGCTCCAGCGGGCCCCTTAGGTGGTGCATCCTCCTCTTCCTCGTGGAGTGGCTCGTGGATAGATAAGTGGTTTTTTCCAGAGGAGGGGTCATCTTCGGACCCAAACCAGGAGGAGCCCCTTGCTACGAATCAACCAACCGAGGTCATGGGGCCGGAAGCTCCTAGTCCTTCATGGTTAAAAGAAAAGATTCTCCGAATCTTCTATATTATAAAAGGGCGGAGAACCTCCTCCACAGTTCTAAAGAAACTTTGTCCGGAGGATCTGAAGCTCGAAAGAGCTTCCCCAGGGAAGCGACTCAGAATCCTTAACATTCTAGAAGATATGGTCGAACATAAAGATTAATTTAGGAATTCCAAACTCCACATCGAGTTAGCTGTGAGAATTGCCGATTGGGAGAAAGATCAAAGGGACTGACTTACTTTGTAAACGAACACATCGAAGAACCTAATGGATCGGGATTGGTATATTTATTTTTTTTCCGGGACACACCTCCGTGCGCCCTGGCCGGGCTGACAGGTTGGTTTTTGGCGCCAAAAACGGAGGGAGAGAGAAAAATATCTCGTTAGGTCTTGGTATGGTTGCCGCGGGTTGTCGTCGGCCCGACGGACTTTGGGAGAAGAACCCCTTCTCCCCCCGGATGTAGTCTTCATTAGTCTTGCCTTTTGTCGAGGACGAACCGAGTTATCAAACGATCAGAAATAAATCCGGACCATGCATCTGGAAAGCGCTGGTGCAAGCCCAGCTCGTGACCCAGGAACTCCCCCTTAAGGTGCATTCCTGCCTTTTCCTTCTGCCTTTGCTACCGACGGACGGGGTATTCCCGTCTAAATAATTTAATCCTTAAGCTGGATAGCCTTTAGGCTTAGTTAGTTAAGAGTAATCCCCCCTTGCACCTATTCTACTCCGAAGTAAAGAAAGATCACTCCTAAAAGCTGCCTTTCTCTTATATACTCAACCACTCGCCATCAAGAATATTATCCCCAACGATAAAGGCACGGCAGGTTTCGTAGATAGAGTACATGAGTCGACTTCTCCTCTCTCTTATAGTATTCTTAGTTAACGTTAGAGAACTGGATTATCTGAGCATCGTCTATCTAATAGAGTCATAAGCTGGATCTACTGCTTAACCAAATGAGTCCTATTTAGGAGGTAGTATAGACTTCTGGACCCGAAGACTCAGATGAGTATGCCTCATATGTCTTTGGCAAAGTCGAGTTCTTTTCTTCTTCATCAGGGAAACTGGTCAATCAGGCTCTACAAGACCTCTACCCCAACTGAATCTATGTTAGCTCTAAACCACGTTATCAAGAATCATTCAACACCCATCAATAGCCACGCTATCTCAGTAGCTAACCGGCCATAATTATGGATCCAGATTTGAAATAAAAAGGTGGTGGCCGGGACGGGAATCATAAGAATCACCTGCAACGTCAACGACTGGATCAATTGCTTAATCGACTGAAAGGTGAAAGGGAGGAATCTCGTTAGACTGGAACGGGCTATTGATTGGATTTAGAAAAGAGAGTAGGTCCCCTTTTTTAGGCAAGAAATGGGATAATAGATCTTTCTATCTTACGCAAGTTCTGCTTTATCCTTCTTTCGTTCTGAGGCTTTCTTCTCTTATTTATTTTAGTTAAGACATTTTTCTAAAAGGTTAGCTGAATAGCCTGTAGCAGAGTGGATTTACGGTATCCCCCCTCCTCTCTCTTAGAGTGCCAAAACCAAGACCAATTGACCCACGGGCAAAGGCGTAGGAAGCACAGGTCAAAGAAGCAGCACTCGCCGCAGGAGATCGAACAGATCCGGTTGGTTGATTCAAGTCTAAGTAGCATCAAAAAAAGCGAGATACAGTGGTTTATCCCCATTGACCGAGTGAAGTAACAGCAGGCATGGCATCATAGGCAAAAATAAAAAAGGCCTTGATTGACACGTACGTAGGTTCTGGTGGGAACATAGACATCTCACTCCGTGCTATGAACGAAGGAGCGCGTAAATCATTCATTCTTAGGCCCCGCCTAAACACTCCCACAACGGATAGAGAGTCACTATGGCTAGATCAAAAGAACGCACGAAAGGAATAAATCTACAAAGACTGATGGTTGAGAAAGAACTATATAGATTGGTGAGGCTACCGGCTCTGTTGCTGATTCAACTCAATCGACAGATGAAACTAGCTCAGATGCTGCCTCCCCCTTATGGTGCTGCTCCTGATTCTCGGTCAACTAAATGAAATCAACGGCCAACTACTGACTGAGTCAATGTAAACTGGATCAATAGGAAAAAGTTGCATTCCGTTCCGTCAGAGGTTTATATAAAATATAGATCTCAATCTCGCTTTCGAACCAAAGAAAGACTATGGCTATAAAAACAGTAACTGCCGCAAACTACAGTTTGTTCCGTAATTTTATGGTGGTGCTTAGATAGTCACTGATGCTGGTTTAGAAAAAAATTATTAAAATGGAACTGGAACTCGGTCTCAATCTGTGGGGTAGGGATCTCGAAATGAAATAGGGTTCCTTGAGCGCTTTAAGCTGGATTTTATTTGAATTCTTATTATTCTAATGTGCTACCACCTTTGTTCTTGCTTCTCCTTCGGATCTTTGGCTATCTCGGATGCTCTTACTAAGGGATGTTGTAACATCACTCCTAGGAACTAACACAGATGTCGGCACCTCATTAGGGGAAAGACTAAAACATACCGGCCATTTCTATTCATTTCCCACCATTGCATTTTTTTTCTTTCACGAACGAATCCATCTTATCAAACATCATTTCCCGAGCCGGGCATGAGCTACTCCCATCTAGCCAATCTCGGGGATCTTAGCAGCTGCCCTTCTTTCTACTGGGTATGAACTCAAAGAATCTCCTTTTTTGGACAGCCCCCCTATCTTGTAAGGCCAGCTTCTGTGGCTTTCCCTCATTGCAGAGAGGCTTTCGCTTAGCAACCTTTACCATAAGCGAAATCTTAATTGGTGATCTCAGTGAAATTAAGGGCATTCGAAAAAGACTCTAGGATCTTATACTGTCTTGAATCGAGGATTTTATTCCTTCCCTCCCTCCAGCTCTCTAGTTCTCTTCCTTCGGCTCTCTTTTTAGGTATTCCACTGGTGTCTATTCACCCATCTCTTAAAAAGTCTAACTCGGGGAATAATTTATTTAAGAACAACGTTCGTTTAACTCCGAAACGAGCCCTAGAAGAGGATCCTATCCGCTCATGGAAGCTAGTCACACAGCTCTAAAAACTAGAACTCAAGAAAGAATGAATAACTGCTCCAACTCCATAACTCACTAACCACAGAAACAGAGAGAAGCAACTCGGAACGGCAAGTTCGAACTGAAAGAGCTACTGAACTAACTAAACAATAAGAAGTTAAAGAGGAAGAGTCGTTTTTTAAGCAGATAGTCTTCTGAACTACGTACACCCAAGTCTTCCACTCGTCCGCGCTTCCCCTAGTGAGTGAGGGTCGATAAAAATTATCATCATTCTATCGAATGAAATTAGTACGCCTGGTGAACCATGCCCGGCCCTTTTGTATAAAAAAGAGAGATAATCCCCTCAATCAATTCTTTTACTTTGAAAGGAAATACACCTCTGTTGGAGGCCTAAGACGAAGAAACGCAGTTGCTCGATTGAAAGGTGAGGACGCAGAACTTCCCTTTTGGCTTTCTTCCGCTAGGAAATTGGACTCTGACTGAGTGTGAATGACCGACTTGGCATTCTCCGCCGGCCTCCTTGCTACGTTGAAAGAACACAGGGAGTAGAGCGGCCCGTCTGAGTACATAAGAGATTGTTTACCAGAAGAGGTTGTTGGATAAGTCCCCGGATAGGGAGATCCGGATAAACGAAAGGGGCTTGTCCTCACTTACTTGAGCAAGGAATGAAAGACTCGCTTGCTTAGCGCAGGACGGAACAAGAAAGGAAAGAAAAAGAGAAAGACCCATAATTCAACTAAGAGAAAAGCAAGTAGCACAATCCCCTCACCTAGGGATAAGACCCCTTCTGATTCTTGTACGTATACTAGATCTGTCTGGATTGGATCTACTAGAAGAGGTATAACTCGAGTGATGCCTCTATTTATGCCCTTAGGCAGGAGGAGCGACTGGGCTCTCTCGATTCATAGCAACTGGGAGAGGGGATGGCGGAACTTAAACCAGTACTTGTCTGGCATGGCCGGTTTAAGAATTCCTTTTAGAGATAGAGCTAGAAGCGCGGTTAAGCTATCACGCTTAGTGACATAAACAAACTAGCACCCTAGGGAAGAATCTTGGTCAAACCCGAAAGGAAAGCTACTTTAAGATAAGAAGAAAACCGAGGGGTTTCGTCTGTCGAATAGTTACCAAGGAAAGCAAGATGCTATGGAAGGAGGGAAACCCGCTAACTACAATTTTCTAGTTACCTTAGCCTGGTAAACCCGACACCTATGAGGATATCCGGGGCATTCTCCTCACTTTCGGGAGAAATGCACGACTTGATAGCTCATCTGCAGCCCTTCTCTTGCTCGGGCGATAGAAGCACACTCCAGAGACCTGCCCGCTTAGTTACATAAACAAAGAAGCTCCCTGGGGCAAGGAAAGTTAGCCACCTCTTTCACCCTCGGAGGGGTTTCCTTAGAGGATTAGGAAGGGCATGACTACTATATTACTTGGCAGGTTTCATCATTCTTCCACCTCGAGGGATCGATGTGGGAAGGGCGCTTTCCACTATATGAGCTAGGAAAGCCCGTCTTTTGAATGAATTAACAAACCTTTTCCCTCCGTGGAGTGAGATCATCACGAGAAGGTTTTAGAAAACCGGGGATTTTCGCTTAAAGAGCGATTTATCTCCGTAGACTCAGATCAAAATCGAATCGTTTTGACCTGGCTTAAAAAGACGCGATTTACGAATGAACAAAGAAGAAGCGAAGCGGGGAAGCCTTATTCAATCAACTGCAATAAGAAGAAGGACAGGCCTGCACCTAGGAATAAATCCAAAACGTCGAGGTCTCGACGAGCCTTTAATTTATATTACACAAATTGTTGTGGACATAGTAAACCTCCTACTAAGAGAGGGAGACCAATCCCCAGGAAAGGGAAGTCCGGCTAACTCTATATTTTTTATAAATTTACTATATAGGATAGGGGCAGGTCTCGTTCTGTTGAAAGTGTTCGTAGCGCTGCTGGTTTAGTTCCCCACTCGGATTGTCGGGGGAGGGGAATTGCACATTTGGTTTGAAACTCTCTATCTAAGAGTCTTAGGTTCTAGAAAACCTTAAAGTAAGATGCAAGCTTAGTTGAGTTCAGTTACGCCAAGTAATTGCATATAGAGAAGAGAAGTAGCCGTTGAAGCAATAGAAATATCATAAGAGAGAGAAGAAAGCTAGTTTTTTGCCCACCAAATCCCATGTCTTTCTTGGTTGGTAAACCCAACCGGCGATTTACATTACAACAAGTCTTTGCTAAAAGAAAGCAAAGCGGATAACTTTTACTGTGAATATATAATCATGCCAAGCTGGCGCGAGTTTTTTAGAGCAAGAAAAGAATATGAACGAGGAGAAAGCATTCGTTATCTTTATATGGATAGCCAATTCTTATTAAGATATTGTTTGTATTCTTTACCCGGAAAATGGGTTTACTATTTTGAAAGATCGGAACATGGGAATAGATATGGTACCAAAACGGACTACCTATTTCAATTTTTGTGCTTTCTTAAATTGCATACCTATACAAGGGTTCAAGTTTCGATCGATATTTGCGGAGTTGATTATCCCTCTCGAAAACGAAGATTTGAAGTGGTCTATAATTTACTGAGTACTCGGTATAACTCACGCATTCTTATACAAACCAGTGCAGACGAAGTAACACGAATATCTCCGGTAGTCAGTCTATTTCCATCAGCCGGCCGGTGGGAGCGAGAAGTTTGGGATATGTTTGGTGTTTCTTCCATCAATCATCCGGATCTACGCCGTATATCAACAGATTATGGTTTCGAGGGTCATCCATTACGAAAAGACCTTCCTCTGAGTGGATATGTAGAAGTACGCTATGATGATCCAGAGAAACGTGTGGTTTCTGAACCCATTGAGATGACCCAAGAATTTCGCTATTTCGATTTTGCTAGTCCTTGGGAACAGCATAAGCGACGGATAATTCAGAAAGAATCATAATAGGTCCAGCTCTATAGGATAGGGGACAAATCAATAGGAAATGCTATTTGCTTTGTAAGAAGAAGAATAAACTGATATGAAATGAAAGAGTTCGCGGGAATTGTCTTGATCGTCGGATATCATTTTCAAATAGTAGTGAGAAGTCTTATCGAACGATTTCCTGCAATTCTTCCCAGTATGTCATGAGTAAAGAATCCAGCTACAACTCTCGATCTATACAAAACGCACTGCACTGGGTTTTTGTGTTTCTTTCGGTTTCATTGATAGCAGAAGAGCCTGACTCTATAGGATTAGGGGCACTAGCGCTTTATTTTAAAAATTAAAAGTAAAAAGTAAAGGGGCCTGAAAACGTAATAGGCTGCTATTCTAGGCTCGCTCCGCCCCTTATTGGAAAACTAAAGCGCTAACGCGCCTTATATTCTTTTTTTTTAGTAAAGCAAAGCCGCCAGGCGCTCACGTTTTTTGTCGTCTGGGTGGAAGCTGGCGGCAGGGCTTGCTTAACCGTATATATGGAATCGGGACTCGCCCTGGATCTCCGAATAGCCTCACCTGAAACTGGTAGACACACTGAGCCACCACGTACCCCTCTCGCCCGTCGTATGCTATGGATGGTCACACTAGCCCCTCGATGGCATGGCGGGATTTCCCATTGACTGTTCCTGAGGTGAGGTCATTCATTCTTTTGGGAGATCCTTAATCCTGGAAAGAAGGAAAGGCATCAATCCAGACCGGCAGCACCCGAAAAGGAGTCTTAGCTTTAGGTAGTCTTTCCACGCTTGGCTTTGCTAGGCAGGCTTCCCCGGTCGTACCGTTCGTAAATTCCTTCCGTTCTCCGCCAATTCTTTTTTAATTTTATTTTGCTTCCATTGTCTTGCTGAACTGCTTTTCCTGTTGAAGCTTTTACGGGGGCTTTTGCTCATGCCGATTCAGAATGCTTTCTCATTAAAATATTAAATCTCTCTTTTGTGTCCATTCACCGAGACGAGCACAAGACAGTGCTTGGAGATTAGATCTTGTCTTCTTTCGCTTGGTTTCCCCAGGTGGTGCGGTTGGGGAGTAGAGACCTCGATGCCGGGTCGTTCCAAAGTGACTTGCTATTGCTGCTGCAGTGCTTCTTGTTCATCATCCAGGAATTTCTTTAGAATCTTTGCCTTCCTTACCAGGAATTGGATTCGAACCAAGTATAAGATATTAAAAATGTCGGAGAATACCCGGTATTTGAGTTTTTAGCATTAACACGATTAAATCTTCTTTTTTCCTAGCCGATTCTTCCCTTCCTTCTCTTCTCACTCCCCGGGTTTAGCTCCCGACTGGAGGGAGAGGGGCAAGGCATTAGGGATAGCAGCTTTCGTCTCCAGTAATGGATAAGGTGGTAGTGCAAAATTTCGGAGTAGCCGTAATGGAAGAACTTTTAGCTTGGTTGTCCGGCCCTCTTCACCGATCTCCTAGCCCTACGAATCAAACATCTCCGGGCATCTGGTTTCAAAGAGAGATTGGTTAGTCGCCTTCTGTTCATTCTTACCCCTGACTACCGGACCCCATTGGTTAAGTTGGGGCAGGAATAGCTATCGGACTACGATCACAGGCCGGGCCGACCCTCCTTTATTCTAGTCCAGTTGGAGAGGGAAAAGTCCCATCCGTTCCAGAAGTCGCAGAGAAATGGAAGGCTTTAATACCAAAAACTACGGGGGCATGATCTAAAAATGGGTAAGCCCGGTGGTTCAAGTTGAGCCTAGCCAACAACCAACATCAGCTTCTAGGGAGAGTAGGAGCTCCTGTTGCTCCAACCATTCTAGTGAACCGGTCGAGACCAGCAGCTATGAATACCCTGTGCCGGTTGTGCGAAGGCAGCCTCAATAAAAATAAATAAAAACGTCCTCCTCAGGAAATAAAGCTGATTCACCTCTACCCTATTGGTTTGGTTAATCCCGAAGGAAGCTTCCCTGAGAGAGCTGCTATAAGATAAGCTCTTTTTCCATTTAGTTTAGAGAGAGTAGCTTGCTTTCCGCGGTCTGCTATTCCTTTCCTCTAATGACTCAATTTAAAACCTACCGAAATGGCTCTTTAAAGAAGGGCTTGATTCACAGGAAAATTTTGAGAGGGTCGACCAGTCCATTTATCATCCCACCACTCACCCAAGCAAGCTCAGGAGTTCAGGTGCTACAGATTAGTGAAGCCCGATCGTAAGTAACTTCCACAAAAGATATCTAGTTTTTGTCCTTCTCGGGTTCCAGTCCAATCTTCTGCTGCTGCCCCCGGCCTATACTTAATTTTAGACTTTCTGGTCCAGGCCTCAGGCTTACACAAGTCTAATTCTTCCGCTACCGATATTGGATCTGAGCCTTCCTTGAAAGAATCGCAAACAAAGAGTCAATTGCTTAGCTTATCGAGATCGCCCCCTCTTTCTTTCCTTTTGCGCCAAAATTCCTTTCTTTTTTCTATTTAGCTTCTGCCACACATTTGACACTGACACCTGGGCTCCACCTGAGGATCACCCAGACGCACGAGCACAGACTGGTGTACACTCTCTGCACATCGCGGGACTTAGGCCTTTGCATGCAGCACCTGTCTTCCGCAGGTCTAGAGTAGCACAACTGAAGCAAAACCTTCTTTTCGGCAATACGCGCCCGGGAGAGAGAGACATCTCTCGTTATTGCTGCCTTTCTTACTACTTTGACACAGTCGTCTACGTAAAGGTCTGCACTCAGGAGAGATGCAGTCCCCCATGTATGACATCTTTGAGCCTTCACTGATGAATGTTAAGATGAAAGCACAAGAGACTAGCACCCTTTCTCAACCTAAGAAGCTTGCATCTAGGATTCAGACTAGCCCACAATCTCAAAGAAATTCCGAGAATAAGAGTAAACCCATGTCACAAAGCAATCCCTTTCATAAAAGAGAGACCATCAAGAGTTCAGCACTACCAGACTACGGCCTCCACTCAGACAGGTCTAGAGGCGAATTCGCAGTTTCAGCAGCAATCAGTCCAGCAGACTCAGCTTCAACCGCAACAACTTCAAAGAGCCTCAGGCGCGAGAGCAGGTTCAACCAGTGCCGCTACAGCATTCTCAGGTGAGACCAGAAAAATATCCCTTTCCGCTAGGTCAGTCTCAGCAATACCTACAGCCTCTACCTCAACTTCAGGGGTCAGTCAATACCTGGCAAGCCCCTGCTCAACCTTACCAAGATCTTCTTCTATCCAAATAATCCCGCTAGTAGCCCCTCAGCCTACGCAATTCACTCCTCAAGACAAGAAAGCAACCTATCTTACTAATAATGAAGGTTTTGGCTTGTCCCAATTCTAAACCAAATAAGAGTGCAGGAGACCTAGGTTAGAGGGTTTCTACGCGCTTTACTAATAAAAAAAGAAGGGCTGAGGTGGAAGCATTTCCATCTATAGTAACCTTAACATCGACTATGTTCATGAATAGTGGGTATAGGTACCGATCGGAGAATAGCTTCAGGTAGCCCCTATAGACGACATCCGTGGGGTTCATCGGAACTATATAACAAAGGTATCCATCAATCAGTCATCAAGTATGATCAATCAAGCCCATAATATAAAATTTATATTCCGTCCCCCTTTTCAGTTGGAGTTACATAGGAGAGGTCCATTGGGGGCACTAGTTACTGGTTGGGTTACATTGGTCCATAGGCGCGCGAATAGGGTCCTACCAGTCTATTCTTTGGGTTGCCTTCATAAAGTGTAAGTTCGATTACATCTAGTTCCAAGCGGTAAAGAAGGGCAAAAGAAAGCCTGTAGAAGTCTTTCCGGTCCCTCTGTCCGAGAAGATATGTTTGCGCGCACCGATCTACTGCCCGATTTCTGAATGATGTATCTAGTGGAGGATGGCTATTGGCGCAGTAAAGCCCAATTCTTCCTTGGTAGTTCCACGGATCCGAACTTGATCTGGAATTACTTAATTTCGTCAGGGCGGTGGATGAGGTAGGTTAAAGCTTTAGTGCCGTTTAGTTTGTCTAGTCAGTGCACTTTGAAACAAGCGAAATCGACCCATACTCCTCAAAGAGTAGGACCACCCAACAAGCATAACAGTTGCAATCGTAGGGCGCAAAGAGCTCGTTTGGTTTAGTCTTTGCCCCAATTCAGCATTAATCGGGTATTTTAAGCGTATTGTTGTAACAAGGCCAGGAATTCTTCATAGAGTTGGTGTGCTCCTCTTTTTCGTTTAAGGATAAGTGGGTATGTCTTATTAGGGTCGCTATAGTCTAAGTAAGTAATTTCCCACCTGGGTGGGGGAACCCGAAAAGACAATGGCCGATTCATGTTAACAATTGAATTCGTAATAAGCCCGCAGCGACTCATGAGACTTTTTACTTTTCTAATGTAATTTTTTGATCTAGCGAACTCAGCAGCTTTCCCAATCATGGGCACAATCTGTTCCCGACGAAGGCCAAGCTCGCCCACAGCCCCTTGACCACACTCTCCCTTGTAGCCCTATTAAAGACTTATATTCTCTATATAGGGAGGTGTATGTGGGCTTTTTGACTCATACTCTAGCTTCCCAGTTGGGTTGGTGGAGGCACTAAGTAGCCTTTGGGTATGACGAAAAGCTACAGCTATGCATAGGAAGTCTCAGTTAATGGGATGCCGGGTTCCCTTTGAGTGTAGAAAAGCTGCTGCTCGACTTGAATTGAGGCTTCCAATCTCCTAGCCTAGCCCAAGACCTGGGCAAGAAGGCTGGCTGCTCAAGCGTCTTTTCCAAGGAATTTACCCCAGGGGAATGGGAAGAACTTCATTTCAAGTGAGACTAGTAGAAAGGTGCACGCAAAGGGATTTTGAAGCAGGCTGATGAATGAATGTGAAGAGCACCCTGATAAAAGGATTATGATCGTTAATCGTTAGAGTTAGAATGCCATATAAAGATGAAGATCTTAATCGATCTGCCTTTCTTTGTAAGTCAACAACTAACCCGAATCCCCGGAAGAAGAGAGTTTAGGATAGTTTTTTTATCACGAAAAGCCCAGCGCTCGCGCTTCTTTAGAGTAATCAGAATTATAAAGGATATCTAAAATTTTATGGCATTACACTCTCTTCCTCTTTCTTTTTAGGGGTTACAGGGCTATGCTCTTTCAAAGAGGGAAAGTGGGGCGATTCTTATTCCTGTACAGTTTCGTGTTCACGTCCAGTCTTCTCTGTCCACTAGTGCAGCTTCCAGCTCTATGCTATGTATGGTAGTCGTTTGACTCGGGAATCCCTTCGCCCAGCTAGCTCGTCCGTGCCTGGCTTAAGTATTTGGCCTGGTACGCAGTCCAGTCCTCTTCTCCGGATACCTCCATTGAATCATGGTTTGAAGGCCCAATTGTCCTAACATCTTGGAAAGCAAAGGATTAAAATCAAGAGCTGATAAGGTTTGGGATATTGTGGCCTTTGTTTGATCTCAATATGAAGTATCATAAAGGTGAGATCAAACCACCAAAAGCTCTGACTTCAAGTTTTAGTTTAGGTGGGACCCGGGTCTCTGGAGGCTTTACTGGTCAAGACTTCTTGGTCTTTGCTCGTGGCCTAAACCAACCACGGGCAAGGAGAGGTGTGGTGGTACTGGGATTAATCCTGGACACCACTCCTTCCAACGCCATCTATCAAAGTGAATAGAAGTCCTCAATCAACTTCCAGAGCAGAAGGATTAGATACTGACTCTTCACGAAAAAGAGCGAGGGTTACTGACAGTCGACCTACGGTAATAGGTTTGAAGATATGGCAACAGGATGTTTATAGCGTACCGAGCCTAATAGGCTTTCTGCTTCAATAGCTCTACTCTCTCTTCATTCTGGAAGAAATGCCAGTGAGTCACGGACGAAGAGTTTGAATCCTCTCTAATCTAAAGGCCTTATAGGAAGGCTAGTGAGGCGGCCCTCATAGAATGGGATTCGGACGGAAAAGCAAAAATCCTATGTTACTAATCCGGGGCTTTGGTCAGAATGTCTGTAAAGCATGGCATTAAGTAAGAAATTCCTTCTCTAATCAAGTATGTAGTACCTTGAAGTTGAGACTCTTCCCAACCGTAAGAACTCATACGAGCTGTAGTCGGACGTTAATCAGTAAACGGTGTGATGTTAGCAATTGAATGCGTATCAGCTGTGATCTTTTCTTCTGTGATTGAATCAGTAAGCGCTGCAGATGTGATTCAATATCAGACACTATGTGCAGGAAAGAAGCCAAGTCCAGTAGCTTTTTAATTAAAAAAGGAGATGGGAACTTATTAGAGTGTGGCCAAGCCAAGACTCGAGTGGCCAAGTGGATGCAAAGACTATAAAGCCACGGAGTCTCCCCCTGGTTCTAGAGTAGGTAGACTAAGAAGAAGGTACGGAAGAAGAAGATAAAGGGTAGCTGGTTCACGAAATTAAACTGACAATCTCAACTTCCTTACTTACGATATAATAAAGTCATACACCAGCTCCAGGCTTTAAAGAAGAAAGACCTGGCTTCAAGGGCTTTAGCTTTGAGGAAAGAAAGATCCCAAGCTTATGCTGAATTTAGAGTGGATGTGCCTTGGTCTTCTGTGAGTTCCAGAGATTTAGATCAAGGTAGTTCAGTTCTACGAGGCTAATTCCATTAAGTCTTGCTGTGAAATAAGCTCTTGCCAACCTCTGCGGAATATTGTAAGTGTACCGCGAGTAAAGTAAGGCGGTCAAGCGCACTCAGAAAGATGACTTTTTGAAACGTTGAAGATTTAGGTACAATAGAGAAAAGAATTAGCTCAGGTTCACAGAAAGAAGGCTATGGGAAAGATCCCAGACCTGGCTCGCTCCAGGCAGAAAAAATCCCTCCTCCCCCAGACCCGGCATAAGAGAAGGGCTGATAGCGCCTATGTGTCAAAGGAGAGTTATTGCCGG